TAAAAAGAAAAATGAATAAAATAAGCTAAAAAGAAGAAAAAAATATTCAATAGACAAATTATGAAAATGAAAAAAAAAGAGGAAATCGGGTTCACTTTTTCGATTTTTTTTCTTAGTAATTTAGAATATAGTAAGATTCCGATTCCGATATAGTAGAGTGTCAGTGTCTAAGGATTTATATCTCACGATATATGGTATATTCTACTCCGTTTGGCGTTAGTATAGTCTTTTCATTAATATCCGTGTAGAGGGTTATTTATCTTTTATTGATTCGATACGTAAACAAACTACAGCAGGAATTTTTAGTCGCTCCCTCTGTTCCCGATTTAGATTTCTATTTAAAGAATTGGATTAAAAATGTTGAATTGCGAGGTTAATATATAAATATAACAACTCATGGTTCCTATACTGAAATTTGCAGTTGGATCATAAATGATCCATCGAATAGAAGATAAGGATAATTCTTTATAATGGAATTACGGATGATAAACTAATTCACTAGACTCCATTCCCAAACGAACTCATAGAAATAGAATATAAACATAGACGAGGTGACGTGACATCTCAACATTCAAAAAAATTTCGTCCCAATTTCTGAAACAATGAACAACGAATTGTAAGGGGGCTATTGTTCCGTCAACAGTCTGGAGTTTTTAGCTAGGCTCATGCCATAATTTTGACTTCAAAAATTGACCGAGGTTGGGTATGGTATACCAAAGGTGTACCACTAACTCGTTGATTTTAGATCTATTGTATTGGGATTCATTATTGTTTTCATTTTCATAACTTAAGGGATTTACTTTTCATAAGCATATGAAAAAGCTTTCATTTCGCTGGACCAATCGATCGTACAGCCACACAAGTGTTGATGAGGAAATGAAAACTATAAAAAAATTATTGTTATTAGGGCTATACGGACTCGAACCGTAGACCTTCTCGGTAAAACAGATCAAACGAATTTTTATCGAAATGATTCGAACTGTTTCAAAGACCCAACATGCATTTTTGTTGCATTGGGCTCTTTCATCAACTGATAGAAAAATCAGTCAGTCCACCATATCTTTTCTTGACAGTAAGATAACGAGATGGCTCCATGTGCTCTGATTCATTATTTGTATTATGATTCTGGAGCAATACCAAAGTTTTTCAAGGAAGGTTTATCTTGACGTAGGTTTGCCTCCGGCCTAGATTAAGTTAAATAGAGTCTCTATCGATCCGCTCCGAGAGTCAAATATGATACTTCATACACCTTAAAGTTCATAGGACAAAAAGAGGTTTATTTTGAGGTCCTTATACTCATTATGCCTAGCATTGAATGCACTGGGTATTAACCTTATCAATTATGAAATCAAGAATTGGTTCTATTTGACACCAGAATGGAATTGGCGCCTGAATTGGACCAAACCAAATATATGTCAGGCTATTGTTCTCTTGTTACTTCCAATCCATAGAGTAAGACATCGATTTCTCAATAAGATAAATTCCGTTGATTGAATGATAGACTTCCCTGAAAAAGCATTGGCGCGCGTGTAAACGAGGTGCTCTACCAACTGAGCTATAGCCCTTGTTATAAATAAGCTTAACATATAGATAATTTCTTGTCAAGATGGATATGGATCTTCCATGATTCCACATCAGAACTATCTAATCTTTTCCTGCCATGTCAAGGATTGGTATTGCTTAGAAAGTGAGATTCCATTTATAATCCCTCATGTAATGAGTCCTCTTTGTTTCTCTTTGTGATGATAAATCACCTACTTAACTCAGTGGTTAGAGTATTGCTTTCATACGGCGGGAGTCATTGGTTCAAATCCAATAGTAGGTAGAACTTATTAGATACCGGAGTATCTAATAAGTTTTTCTACTCACTTTATCTTTATATATATATATATTTATTATGTTTTTTCCTTATTATCCTCCCACGACTCATATTTCATATTTTTTTTAGTTGTAACGCATCAAATTACGATTGGTTGTATCCACGGATACACCAAATCTGGTATAGAAACAAAACCTATTTTTTTTATTCTGATGCATATCGACTATTACGAAATCACATTGATAGCTTCTACTCGTGTCCTAGCTCGTCTGAGAGCTAAATTCGCCTCAATTACTTGTCTCTTTCCTTCAGCTCTACTCAAGTTAGCTTCCGCTATTTCAAGAGTTCGTTGAGCTTCTTGCGGATCAATGTCACTACCCTTCTCTGCATCATTTACTAATATTGTGATCTCATTGTTGCCTATTCTAGCGAAACCGCCCATCAGAGCCATGGTTAACCATTGGTCGTTGAGGCGTATTCTCAATATCCCTATATCAACAGCTGTGGCAATAGGTGCATGGTTTGGTAATACGCCAATTTTTCCACTATTCGTAGATAAAATAATTTCTTTGACTTCTGAATCCCAAATAATTCGATTAGGAGTCAGTACACTCAGATTTAAGGTCATTTCTTCGATTTGCTCTCCACTTCTAAGTTAATAGCCTTCGCGGTAGCTTCATC